TCCTGTCGTCAATTGACAGTTGACAGTATTATTTATATATATATATAATTTGATATGACTTTGATATGATTTAGGGCTCAATATAATTCCCAAATCAGACTTTGGTAAATCATTTTTTTTGGCATCTCCTGCTCTGCTGATTCAGAGGTACCGTCTCTTGGATCCAATGCAAAGCAAAGCTCTTTCTGAATGAGAGAGATAAAGACGAGAAAGACCAATGAAATAAAGTTGAAAGATTTTATAGTTTAATGGTAAAGTTTGATTACCATTAACCCCCAGAAAAGTTAACGCGTTTTTCGGTTTGATTCATATCCTATTCATCTTCTAAAGGTGTCCCTCGGCTGATTTATATTAAGTATTAAGTTAAGCTGGCCTTAGGCCTTATTCCCTATTGTATTTGTATTGTGTAGTGCTTTTTGATTTCCTAAAGGTGGCCATAGGCCCCTATGGTCCATTGGTGCCCCTATGGTCCAGTGGTTACGACCTCTCTCTTTCACGGAGAAAACGAGGGTTCAAGTCCCTCTAGGGGTATACCAAGACCATAGGAGTAGGATTTTATCAAAAGTGAAATGTATTTGTCAAGTCCGCCTGGGAGACGAAAGGAAGGTGATTATGGAACGTCTAATTAGGCGTTGGGTCGATGCCCGAGTGGTTAATGGGGACGGACTGTAAATTCGTTGACAATATGTCTACGCTGGTTCAAATCCAGCTCGGCCCAAAAATTCGCCAATCTACTATCAGATGGTAGACCCTCTTGTTCTTAAGAAATACCTGCTAAGAGAGAATAAAAAAGAATCCAAATTTTCTGTTAGCTCTCTTCTTATTTCCCTGGGATTGTAGTTCAATAGGCAAGAGCACCGCCCTGTCAAGGCGGACGTTGCGGGTTCGAGCCCCGTCAGTCCCGACGGATCCAATAAGTACATCAATTCACCTCTCCATTTTATGTGAAATGAAAGAAGGGACAGAGATCATAATTTAATTCCGAAGGGGTTTCCCCTCTTTTTTTCAGGATTCTGTCGAAGAAATAACAAACCCTAAACTAAAATAAAATGAAAATAACTAAAATAGTGAAGTTGATAGAATATTCCATCTTTTCTCCCGCGACTCCTCTTTCTCATACTTCTTTGTCTTCCAAAGAAAATTGGATCATTCAAATTTACAACCTAATTCCTCTCTTTTTCCACTTCGCTTGTATTTTTTGTTGGCGTTTTGTAGTTAATGGAAACGGACGAGGATACTTCATTTGATGGTTCTATACGGAAGACCTAAGGTAGGTTATAGAAATAAAAGAAGGATAAATAAAGGAATTTTTGATTGGTCCGGGAATCCAATCTTGGATTCGGTATGGATAAAAGATCCTCGTATGTTATACTATTCAATTCTCGACGACGAATTAATTTAATAGCTCAGATATTGTTATTCATGATATTGATCCGATTCAAGATCATCGATAGGTAATGCATTCATTGAATTGACAGGTGAAAGATTTATCATCTCTATGGGATTAAATCCCGAGTTATTGTGAAACAAAAAAACGATGAGATTGAGATTATGGAAGTAAATATTCTTGCATTTATTGCTACTGCACTGTTCATTTTAGTTCCTACTGCTTTTCTACTTATCATTTACGTAAAAACAGTCAGTCAAAATAATTAATTACTTGAAATGAAACTTGACTTCTGAGTTCTTATCAATAGTTGAAGAAATCAAATCAAAAGAATTATTTTTTTGGGTCTTAAATGAAATCAACGGGCTATAATGAGCGGTATTCTATGAGATCCGAGAGTATGGTAAGAAAGAAATTTCTTACCATACTCTCTATTAGTGTTATAGTAGTGTATAAAGTTGTACTTTACTTTCTAATAAAGTTGGTATACTATATTAGCTTCTATCTTCAATATATGTAGTGATTTAATCCATATATGGAATTAACGTAGGACCCAATTCTCTTTCTTTCTGAAATAATTGTTTTACTGTTATATAATACATTTCTCCACTAGAATCCAATGGAATTTCGAAATGAATAAATTTTGATTTGAAAATTATTTCAATTCAAATAAAAAATAAAAAATGCGTTGCAGAACGATCTATAAAATAATTGATACCGTTTCATTCCTAAACTAAATGAGTAGTCCTTCTAAAGTCCACTTCTTCCCCATACTACGAGTGAAAGGGAAAATGTAAAGACTACCATTAAAGCAGCCCAAGCGAGACTTACTATATCCATGTCAATTATGTCCCTTATCTTTATGATAGAAATATTCCATTATTGTATTGCTCACTAATAATAGTAGAATCCAGGGTCCAGAGTCAAAAAGGGATTCTGGCCAAACACTATTGATGAACCAATCAAATAAATCCATTTCTAAAAAATTCCTATATGATTTCTAATCGGGAAAGACTAAACACAACTAAAATACACAATGACGCTACAAAGGAATGTTACTAATGGAACATATAGTAATAAAAAAAGAGGGCCCATTCTTTGTTGCCCTTCAAAGTACAAATAGATCAATTGCTATCTATTACATACTTTTATTTCCTATTTGATCTAATCCGTACCCTTTCCTTTCCCGATTGTCTCTCTTAAGCAGTTGGGAGATAGTATATTATACTCTTGACGAGGGGTTTAAAAAAAATAATAATTTTTTTTCACTTTTTCTATAAAAAAGTAAATTATCCATCCAATCTCAATCTAATAGTGATTGAATGCCTGAACACTCAGAGATTCTCGCGAGTCTATATCTATATATGTAAATTACATAAAGGACTTTCCACAACTAGTTAGCCGCCGGCTATGCCAATGAAATTCAAGACCCAATCAGTAGACATTACATTAGCAGTAGAAGGGAATCGGGAAGTCTTGCTTCGACCATTATAATCTAATCTTTCTTTGAATTTTAGATTGAAAGATTTCCAATCTTTTACAAAATCCCCAGAACAGATGTTTAGAATCAACCAAGTATAAACAATCGCCTTATTCTGTTCTGTTGGGTAAAATTTGGGTGATTTATATCAGCAGATAATAAATTTTGATTCGTTTGTTGATGAGGCGGCACCCGGATTTGAACTGGGGAAAAAGGATTTGCAGTCCCCCGCCTTACCACTCGGCCATGCCGCCAAAACGATACACAATAAGATAAAATTTTCTGGGTTGGATTACTAAACTTTAGTTTATTGTACTTGCATCCCTTTTTTCATTTCATCCTTTTTTTTCTAAATTTATAAAAATTCTAAAAGAAACCCTTTTCCCCTTTTGTTTGACCACCCCTTCGATTGATTGTATAGTATCTCAAAACATACAATGTCGAAAAACTTTCCCTCACTTTTCTATTGAAAAATCAAATGTATATTTTCATTCAAAAAAGCCAAAATTTATGACACCAAATTTATGACAAATGGGAACCATTAACTATTCGTTGACTGAGAATTCCTGAATGATTCTTGGATTTGAATCTAAAATTGGGTTTGCCTAATGACATAACATAAGAACCTACAAAACATACTTAATTGATTCTTAATCCTTTCAATTTCCATTATAACAAAAACGATAAGTATATGTAAACCCCACAATGAAAATTTTTACACAGATACCAAATTGGGTATCTTTTTTAGAGTATGTTTCCTATACCTATAAATCTATGGAATTCGTTGGAACAAAAAAAGGCCCGGCTGGGTATTGACCGGGCCAGGCCCAAAAGGGCACTTCGAACAAAATAAAAGCAAGAAGGTCTTCTTTATTTATCTTTCTATTTGGATCTTTCGAGCATCTAAATGGAATTGCTAATTATATAATAACGATAAAGAATGTGAAAGAAATACTTTCGTTAATCCTTACTTGATGTGTAATGTAACATAGTAATTATCTTTTTCAATTGGGAGAGATGGCTGAGTGGACGAAAGCGGCGGATTGCTAATCCGTTGTACGAGTTATTCGTACCGAGGGTTCGAATCCCTCTCTTTCCGTTTCCGTTGATGACTTTCTATTTTTTTCTTTCAAATTTTGCAAACCCCTTTTTATTTTTTTACTAGTTAAACGTATGGACTATGAATATATAAAATAAAATCTTAAGAAAATTGTAAATCAAGCAAGAAAAACGAAATTTTTATTTTATTCTTCACGTCCAGGATTACGTCCTGGATCATTGGATAGGAATCCAAAGATGAAGAGAGAAACAAAGAATATTACTACTGTGTAAACGAAAAGTTTGAGAGTAAGCATTACACAACCTCCAAGATCATTTTTTGAAAAAGAAAAACGAGAAAAGATAATAGATCCTCCATTTTTATATCACATATCCTATTTTGACACCAAGAAAAGAATTCTAGAAATAGAAAAGAATGTTCAGAAATTCAACTGAAGTTTAAATTTGTAATAAGAGTCTTTGATTATCACAAATCACTTTCATACCCACAATTAGATATTCTAAGGGACCCTAACCTAATAAGGTCTTTCGCCGGAAAAAGGATTAGAATCGGGAAATGAGGCGAGCCAATTTATTGCGGCTAGCCAAGAATTTCAATGTTTGAATTGAAGGTTCATACTCCCAGACTTATTTGATCTTATCAATTTTTATAATTTTTCTCAAATAAATCATGAATTTTCTAGGATAGTATTCAAGATCTTATCGAAAACTTACAGCAGCTTGCCAAACAAAGGCTAAAAGAAAAAAGAACAGGGGTATGACTGGCATAACATCTACGATTGGATTCAAAAAAGCATAGGCTTCGGGCAATTTGGCGAAGAAAAGACTACTCGGATAAAGGGCAGAATTAAGACAGATCAAACTAAAGATATTAAGCATAACAGAAATTTTGTTCGTCGAGATAATTGCATTTTGATTGAGTTATTTATATAAGGAAAAATGAAGAAAGTAAGGTAGACAAAAAACTCCTTCTTTTTCCGCTCAATCAAAAATCCTCCAATTCTCAAAGGAGAATAGAAGAAATCATACTTTCATACAATATCTTAATTGAATTATATGTAATGATCAATAAATTCAGTTGAATTCTAGATATACACATGTCAAAATCCTAGCACGAATCTATAATATATTCTATAAAGAAGAATAAAGAAGAAAGATTTTCTATAGATAGTTGGGCTGGAATTGACGAACACTTAATACCAATATTATTCTTTATTAGTATTAGTGTCCAATAAAAATATAAATGGGGCGTAGCCAAGTGGTAAGGCAACGGGTTTTGGTCCCGCTATTCGGAGGTTCGAATCCTTCCGTCCCAGAGCATATCCATTGTACCCGAATACATCTTTTGTGTTCAACAAGGTTCTGTTTCAAGGTCTAATATTGGATAGAATATTATTCTTCTTTCTTTTTTGATTTTTAATTATTCTTTTCGGAATCATATCTCAGTTTTTAACAAACTGAACTAAATCGAGTTCAAATTACATTCAAATGTAACTGAATCCCAGATAAAGATAAGATGGGGCATAGATCCCAGTTGCAGAAAGATTACTTAACCTCAGGTTAAACAAAATATGAAAATACATATAAAACGAGGAAGTGCTTAGCCTATGGGTATGTATTGTTATCCTATTTCAGTGACAATAGTCTTTCTATTTTTGTGAAAAAGAATTTGCATCCCTAAAATATTCAAATTTAAATATTTAACAATGATATTTCTTTTTATTGTTCGATCTATGTAGCTTATTTGCTTTAAATCATTGACAATTCTATTCGAAAAGAAACAGAGATTCTTAGTTCTTATGCTAATCAAATGTAGGCTTTACTGTAAAAGTAAAACTTGACTCAAATAATGCTGTCGAAGTAGGAAACTTTTTCAATTATCAAGATTTGTAATGATTCCTTATGGGTTGAATCTGTGAGAAGTTGGAAATGGGTCAGTCTATCTTATTGATATTGAGTCACTTGAACAGGCAGAGTCAAATAGAATTTATTTATTCGTGTTATTTCTGTTAGTTATGTTATTTCTATATTTAGATTTCTGGAGATTTCTGTTAGATATTTTTTTGAGATATAGATTATAGTTCCGTTCATACAAAAAAAGCCCGGGTCTTGCTAAGATTTATTCATAAAAAATATTTATTATCTATGTAGCTAAGAAAAAATATAAATGACTATGTCTCTGTACCGACTGAACCAATGACTATTCATGATTCCATAATTGAATCAATTCCATACTGGTTCCAAATTAGAGGAATGTTATGGTAAAACTTCGTTTAAAACGATGTGGTAGAAAGCAACGTGCGACTTGAAGGACACGATCCGGTGTGGATTTTTATTCTTACATCCACCATTTTCTTTTATATAGGAATTTTTATATAGGTTATATAGGAATTTTTATATAGGAATGAAGGTGCTCTTGGCTCGACGTCGTTTGCTCTATTCTACTAGAATCCTTCTTTTTTTATTGGGTTGTAATGTAAATAGTTCATGATGGAGCTCGAGTAGAAAGTATTGATTAATTTCTCAGGGGCAACGATCTAGGGTTAATGCCAATCAATAAATTGGAACAACTTCGTAAGTATATCTTCGATATAGAAATTGAAAGGATCCGATTCGAGCAAAATTTTAATTCAAAAAAAATTGTTGGAACCGCAAAACTTTTTCGATCCACAGTGTATCGCGCACGAATCAACCGTCGGTATGATTCTAGAAAGAAATTACAAAAGGGGTATGTTGCTACCATTTTGAAAGGATTAAGAAGCACCGAAGTAATGTCTAAACCCAATGATTTAAAACAAAGATAAAGGATCCCAGAACAAGGAAACACCGCTTCAATTGTCTCACAGATCCGAATAAAGAATCCAAATAGATTTTCAACGAGACAAAAGGGGGGTTAAAGACCACTCAATAAAAAAATATCTTAATTTTATTTAATATATTTGATAATTATTGAACTTGAGTTATGAGTACAAATGATTTTTTAGTTTTCAGGAAGGAAGTTAAATAAAAATGACTATGAGTTAAATTATAGGCTAATTTATTTTACGGATTCCTTTACTATTTATTAGAATTTTATCCATAGACAAAACTTCAAATCATTTTTTCTCGAGCCGTACGAGGAGAAAACTTCCTATACGGTTCTAGGGGGGGGGGGTTCTTTTTCATCTACATCTATCCCGATGAGCCGTCTATCGAATCGTTGCAATTGATGTTCGATCCCGAAGAGAAGGAAGAGATCTTCGGAAAGTGGGTTTTTATGATCCGATCAAGAATCAAACTTATTTAAACGTTCCCGCTATTCTCTATTTCCTTGAAAAAGGCGCTCAGCCTACAGGAACTGTTCAGGATATTTTAAAAAAGGCAGAGGTTTTTAAGGAACTTTGCCCTAATCAAACGAAATTCAATTAAATTAAGGAATTTAAATTAAGGAAATAAAAACTAAGGGTAGGATAGTGATTTCTATATAATTTTGGATATCTTTTCTATACTATGTTTTTTTTATTTCCTTCTTTTATTGCTCTATTAGTATCTATTTATCATTGCTTTTATAGAATCTTTTTCTAACGAAAACCTT